TAATATTTAGGGATAGATCTTACCCCCCTTTTTTATCCCCTCAAACAAACCGAAATGATTGAAGTTTTTCTATTTGGAATCGTCTTAGGTCTAATTCCTATTACTTTGGCAGGATTATTTGTGACTGCATATTTACAATACAGACGTGGTGATCAGTTGGACCTTTGATTGAGTAACATTTCTTTTTTTGATTGACCTCCTCCCTGTAGGAGGTCAAATTCCAGTTGCAATTCAACTTTGTTTTGTTAAGTTATTTTATTGTGATTCGACATACATAAGATAGACGGAATCACGCTCTGTAGGATTTGAACCTACGACATCGGGTTTTGGAGACCCGCGTTCTACCGAACTGAACTAAGAGCGCTTTCAAAGAAATTTTTTTTCCACTTAACTTCTAACACATCTCGCATAAATATAGTATCCAAAAATGAAAGATTATGCCCCATTTTAGTCGATCTCAATTAATCTCTCGTTACTGCCCATGGGAGAAGTAATAGGTAGGGATGACAGGATTTGAACCCGTGACATTTTGTACCCAAAACAAACGCGCTACCAAGCTGCGCTACATCCCTTTTTAAAATTGTTGTACAGTGTCATTGTACAAAATACCTGTCTTGTTTTCCACATCTTTATTTTCTCCTCTATCTATATAGAACTTTCTTGTCATTTCTTGTTTTTGGTTTCATATAATAAAAGAATTATATACATCTGAAACCCAACCTAACATATAAAAAAGAATGAATATTTATCCGTAATGCTCAGGAAGAAGGGGTCATCTTTTTCTTTTTTAGTGACAGGAAAATCTCATCTATTGGTTCATTGTACATATCCATTTTTGTTAGTAAATCCGCGTAAAAATAAATAAAAATGATCTTGAACTACAGCATCTGACAATATATGTATTACAATAAAGAAGGAGGATTTTCAATGCGAGATCTAAAAACATATCTCTCCGTGGCACCTGTGTTAACTACTCTATGGTTTGGGTCTTTAGCGGGTCTATTGATAGAAATTAATCGTTTATTCCCAGATGCCCTGTCATTCCCCTTTTTTTAATTCTAGTTATTGATATGCGAAGAAATGAAGAAATATAATTCCACATGACGTAACTAAAACCTCGCCTCTCCCTTTCAATTCTTTAGAATAGTAAGGAAAGAGAAGGAAAAAGCGTATTGAACCTCATAAAAAATCCGGTAGATCCAAGATCGAATTTGGGAAAACAGAAATAAAATTCAAATGTGTATCCAGTCTAGGGTGGGCTCTACGAAATCATAGCATAGAAAAAAGATACTTAAATGAAATATTGGGATTTAGGATAGAAATAATTGATAGTTAGAAAGAAATTGTATTACTTAATTATTATTCTATTTTGTATTACTTAACTTAATATATACTATATTAATACATATTCTATTAATTAGATAATAAATTAATTAGATAAGATAATAAGAAGAATTACAACGAAATGCTTAGAAATGGAATTTATAACTAGTAACTTCTATTGATTTTTTTCTTCTTCTTCGGTTCGGATCGAAAATATAAGACTTAAGTTAAGTCGATACAAAATCTAAAGGAGGTTCATGGCCAAGGGTAAAGATGTCAGAGTCAGAGTTATTTTGGAATGTACCAGTTGTGTCCGAAATAGTGTCAATAAGGAATCGCGGGGCATTTCTAGATATATTACTCAAAAGAATCGTCACAATACACCCAGTCGATTAGAATTGCAAAAATTTTGTCGCTATTGTCATAAGCATACGATTCATGGGGAAATCAAGAAATAGATCGAAGGGAACATCATGTGTTCGATCTTTCCAAAGAACAGGACAGGAAGAGTAAGAACTTAACATATATAATATACATAATATATACAAATCAAACCCGATTTTATGTAGATATTCTTTCATGTGTATAGATATATAGTATATGAATGAAATAATATATGAATCAAAGCCTATTTCGGTTGGACCCGAAATGAATAAATAAATAGAACTTTAGAGATAAGGAATAAACCATGGATAAATCCAAGCAACCTTTTCGTAAATACAAGCGATCTTTTCGTAGGCGTTTGCCCCCAATTGGATCGGGGGATCGAATCGATTATAGAAACATGAGTTTAATTAGTCGATTTATTAGTGAACAAGGAAAAATATTATCTAGACGAGTGAATAGATTGACCTTGAAACAACAACGATTAATTACTATTGCTATAAAACAAGCTCGTATTTTATCTTTGTTACCTTTTCTTAATAATGAGAAACAATTTGAGAGAGCTGAGTCGATCCCAAGAACTACTGGTCCTAGAACCAGAAATAAATAGGCATACTCCTCAATTGACTCAAAAATCCAATTGGAACTCAAGCTCAGATTGATGTTTTGTTCGAAAAGGCCTAGAATCCTGATTTGATTCTTGTGTTATAATATAAGAAACAAAAATGGGGAAGAAGAAGAAATATTTTTTTTTATTGAAACATGTTCGTTCATTTCTACTACTTATCTTAATTTATTTTTATTCTATATCTTCCCGGAGTTCATTCTCCGGGGAATTCCCCTTCAATCATTCCTGTATATTACTTTTGAATCTCCTTTATTTGATAATTTTATTGGAAATCATGTAAAGACAATTCTTATTTGATATAGCTATTTGCGCAAGTATTTTACGATTAAGAAGCAATTGCTTCTTGTACAGATTGTGTATTAATATACTATAACTATAGAATACCTTATTCTCACGAGTTACTGCGTTTATCCGAGTGATCCACAAACGACGAAAATCCCTCTTTTGTCTGCCTCTATCTCGATGAGAGGAAACCAAAGCTCTCATTTTCTGTTGAGTAATCGTTCGAGTAAGTCTTGAATGAGCCCCTCTAAAGGTTGATGCAAATAAACGAATTTTTGTTCGACGTCTCCGAGCTGTATATCCTCGTTTAACTCTGGTCATTGAATCAGATTAAAGCTTAATGAATAACTAATTGATTTCTCTTCTTTCAGTCATCCTTTTCCCCTTCCCCGGTCGATTAATAACAAAACGGATTATTCCGATATATAAAATATCAATTCCAATGGCTTTTGCTACTATGACCTTCCCAACCACGATTTTGTATTCTATTCCTTCCAGTTATTTCACTGGAAATAAGAAATTAGAACGATACTAAATAAAAAAAAAATAGTGGGTTCCATCGTTTCTATGGTTACCTCTTAAACGGTGAGGTCCTCTCTATACACCGGAGCCTCTTCTTTCATTTAATCAAATGTTATTGTTAACTTGTATAGTTCACACTCTTTGGCTCTACCTATCTACAGTAATAGCTCTTTTCACAAAAAGAGTTATCCATACAGTGACGGCATTTAATTATGAAAGTTGGCTAGGTAGCTGACCCTGTTAGTCCGTTCTTTCAAGAAAAGGAGCATAACCTTTTTGCTTCTTATGATATCATTTCCTCCGCTTAATGGATAACCATTTGCTACCAATGGGGAATTGCTTCTTATTTCAAATCTAGATGATTGGATTTGCACCAATGGAAACCATAAATTCCATATACAATATGGGTATATGATAGATCTTCTCTATCTATCCTATTCATTGGTACCGGTCATTGATACTGAAAAAATTGTCTCATTTGTTCGAACTTATGATCTGAACGAGTCGCACATACACCCTAGTACATGTTCCTCGACGCTGAGGACATCCTCTAAGAGCGGGAGATTTTGTAACATTTCTTATTGGCTGTCTTGTGTTTCTAATAAGTTGTTTAATAGTTGGCATGTCGTATGTATATATATGTATATATAGAATAAAATGGGTTGGTTTAGATCGATCTTAACCTGATGATTGATCATCATGAATTATTTCTATTCAATATCAAATCACAGAAAATTTGAATTATGGTTTGAAATAAAATAGATTTATACGAAATCCCCAGTATTTTCATTTTCGACCGCTACAAGATCAACAATGCCATGAGCTTGGGCTTCTGTTGCTGACATAAAAACATCCCTTTCCATATCCTCGGATACAACCCATAAGGGGTTGCCCGTTCTTTGTACATAAACCTTTGTTAGGGTTTCGCGAAGTTTCAGTAGTTCTTCCGCTTCCAGGATAAATTCCCCTGCTTGTGCCTCATAAAAAGAACTAGCAGGTTGGTGAATCATAACCCTGATGATATTGATATAACATCATGAACGGTTCTTCTATCTCGCATGATTGGGCTAAACTAAAGTAGGGGATAAAAAAATAACAAGAAAAAAATCAAATAGAATTGAATAACCGTACAGGCATCTTTTGTTCATTGCATACGGCTCTGCAATGGAATTGACTTTTTCTTCTCTTCTATTCTATCGAAGAAAGAAATAGAATCCATCTAATCCAGATCATTGAATGATCCATTTACCACCCTTCCTTTCATAGAAGTAAAAAAGAATACTATGATGGTTCTGTTACTTTATATATTTATCTCGTCTGTGATTTAGCAATCCCAAAGTTTCTTTTTGATACGATCAAATAAGTCAAAAATGATCTTTTTTTTTTTTCATTTTCGTACTCTTTCTTTCATAGCATAAGTATCAGAAAGAGACTTCTGGTGTGGAAGAAAAATGGTTTGTGACGCTGAAATGTACTCCCGACACATAAGATCAAATCGGAAATAACCTTTATTTCATACTACTATCTCGATACAAAATCTCATGTTATGAAAAAACAATAATGGTTTGTTCATATCGAACCCGAAGTGCCATGCTATTATTACTTATAATTTTCTTTTATAATCAATGTGGCGAAGGCATAGTCTTCTTTTTTTTTTTTTTCAATCAAATAAAAACTCATTGGCGCCAAGCGTGAGGGAATGCTAGGCGTTTGGTAATTTCTCCTCCGACCAGAATAAAAGATCCCATTGACGCGGCTAATCCCATGCATATCGTATGCACATTAGGTGACACAAATTGCATAGTATCATAAATGGCTATTCCTGGTATTACCCATCCGCCGGGAGAGTTTATAAACAAATAAAGATCCCTAGTACCATCTTCTATACTGAGATATACCATGAGACCAACAAGTTGATTCGAGATCTCGCTATCAACCTCTTGGCCTAAAAAAAGTAATCTTTCTCGATAAAGTCGGTTGATTAGGACAAAATTGCATCCCTTAGGAACCGTACGTGCACCTTTGGATACATACGGTTCAAAAAAAATTGCGAAAAAGAAAAAAAAGAATCAATGTGTTGATTCCAGTTTTATTTCTTTTTTTTATGTAACAGGTTTTCTTAATGAAAGGTCTTCTATTAAAAAAAACGAGATGAGTTTAGGCTCCCTTCCCTCTAAAAAAAAAGAGATTACTGAACTTATTAAACTAACCTATCATTGATGTATTGTTTCATCGATATTAAAATCACGATGTCATTGTCTTGTTCCTGAATGGGCCCTTTCAATTCTTTTAGGTTCATGGTCTACCCCGGGAAAAGATCTGTCCGAATTCTATTTGCACATATAGGACAAATGGTCTCAGTACCATTTTTTTGTTATGACTTCTTTTTTTTTTTTTTTTGTTAATTTCGTGTCTTGCTTTCCCAAAACTATTTGATGTATTCATCATACTATTCCGTTGGTCGGCAATTTGGGATCACTACTATCACTACTATAGTAATAGTAGGTATAAAGTAATAGTAGGTATAAGAATCATTTATGATACAAGTGGTAATCATACATATATTATATTAACAATTTGTTATCGATTTGGTATTTTCTGAACGGAGCCTGGATACTTTATTTTATCAGTCCAAGTAAACCATAAATTCTTCTAAATTGATAATATTGATCCCCAATATAAAATAAATTGATCTAATTGCACTTCACGCTCCGAATGATTGATTGATGCCTCACTCAATACAATATCTCTTGGGCGAAACAGAGGATATCTCCATCAGGGGAGAGAACGGGTAAATCCCATATGACCCAATATGTCTGACAAGTCGCACTATACGTCAACCCAAACCGCATCTTCCTCTCCAGGACTCCGAAAAGGTACTTTTGGAACACCAATGGGCATTAAATTAAAGAAAAAAATTTAGTACTATACTTCACTTTAATATGGAAACGTAACAATCAATGGTTTATTGTCTTCATCCCTTTTTTCTCTTTATTCTATTTGATACATAGATTGGAAAGTTTATAGAGTAAGACAGAATGAATAAAGAAAAAGTTTGAACGAAGAAATCGATCGTTCGAATGATAAACAAGTATCTATCCATTCGTTCCCCAAAAATGGGACCAATCCTCCCATTGCGTATTGGTACTTATCGGGTATAGAATAGATCTGCTTCTCTTTGTTCTTACGAACAAAATTGTTCCGTTATTTTCACGTTATTTTCAATGGAATGGAATAAATATTAATCCTTTCTGATACGGAATCTACTGAAAAGGTTAGATACATGGTTAGTATATATAGTCTTTTCCAATGCGATAAAATAAAGTGGCATAGTGTCTATTTTTCTTTGATAAAGAGGTATTTCCATGGGTTTACCTTGGTATCGTGTTCATACTGTCGTATTGAATGATCCCGGTCGATTGCTTTCTGTTCATATAATGCATACAGCTCTAGTTTCTGGTTGGGCTGGTTCGATGGCTTTATATGAATTAGCGGTTTTTGATCCCTCTGATCCCGTTCTTGATCCGATGTGGAGACAAGGTATGTTCGTTATACCCTTCATGACTCGTTTAGGAATAACCAATTCGTGGGGCGGTTGGAGTATTTCAGGAGGAACTATAACAAATCCGGGTATTTGGAGTTATGAAGGTGTGGCAGGGGCACACATAGTGTTTTCCGGTTTGTGCTTCTTGGCAGCTATCTGGCATTGGGTATATTGGGACCTAGAAATATTCTGTGATGAACGTACGGGAAAACCTTCTTTGGATTTGCCCAAGATCTTTGGAATTCATTTATTTCTCTCAGGGGTAGCTTGCTTTGGCTTTGGCGCATTTCATGTAACAGGTTTGTATGGTCCTGGAATATGGGTGTCCGATCCTTATGGACTAACTGGAAAAGTACAATCTGTAAATCCAGCGTGGGGCGCGGAAGGTTTTGATCCTTTTGTTCCGGGAGGAATAGCCTCTCATCATATTGCAGCGGGTACATTGGGCATATTAGCAGGCCTATTCCATCTTAGTGTTCGTCCGCCTCAACGTCTATACAAAGGATTACGTATGGGCAATATTGAAACTGTACTTTCCAGTAGTATCGCTGCTGTTTTTTTTGCAGCTTTTGTTGTTGCTGGAACTATGTGGTATGGTTCAGCAACTACCCCAATCGAATTATTTGGTCCTACTCGTTATCAGTGGGATCAGGGATACTTTCAGCAAGAAATATATCGAAGAGTTAGTGCCGGGCTAGCCGAAAATCTTAGTTTATCGGAAGCTTGGTCTAAAATTCCCGAAAAATTAGCTTTTTATGATTATATTGGTAATAATCCGGCAAAGGGGGGATTATTCAGAGCAGGCTCAATGGACAATGGGGATGGAATTGCTGTTGGATGGTTAGGACACCCCGTCTTTAGAGATAAAGAAGGGCGCGAGCTTTTTGTACGTCGTATGCCTACTTTTTTTGAAACATTTCCGGTAGTTTTGGTAGATGAAGACGGAATTGTGAGAGCTGATGTTCCTTTTAGAAGGGCAGAATCAAAGTATAGTGTTGAACAAGTAGGTGTTACTGTTGAGTTTTATGGTGGCGAACTTAATGGAGTAAGTTATTCTGATCCTGCTACTGTGAAAAAATATGCTAGACGTGCCCAATTAGGTGAAATTTTTGAATTAGATCGGGCTACTTTGAAATCCGATGGTGTTTTTCGTAGCAGTCCAAGGGGTTGGTTCACTTTTGGGCATGCTACGTTTGCTTTGCTCTTCTTTTTCGGACACATTTGGCATGGTGCTAGAACTTTGTTCAGAGATGTTTTTGCTGGTATTGATCCAGATTTGGATGCTCAAGTGGAATTTGGAGCATTCCAAAAACTTGGAGATCCAACTACAAGGAGACAAGTAGTCTGATACGACATTGTTGTGGTATCTTTCGCCTCTATTTTTTTTATTTGACATTGGGTATCAGAGAAATCTTGACTTGAATCACCATCTTTTCTTTGACTTTTTTTCTTTCTTTATATGATATGGTAAATGATCCCAAATGAATAGGTGTGGAAGCTATAATTGTAAACCACGATCGAATCCATGGAAGCATTGGTTTATACATTCCTTTTAGTCTCGACTTTAGGGATAATTTTTTTCGCTATTTTTTTTCGAGAACCACCTAAGGTTCCGACTAAAAAAATGAAATAACCTTTCGAAATAATTTAATTGAAGTAATGAGCCTCCCATATTGGGAGGCTCATTACTTCAACTAGTCCCCGTGTTCTTCGAATGGATCTCTTAGTTGTTGAGAGGGTTGCCCAAAAGCGGTATATAAGGCGTACCCAGTAAAGCTTACAAGTAAACCAGATATGGAGATGGCGACTAGGGTTGCTGTTTCCATTTTTAGATAATTTCAAGATCACAATGGATCTACGATAAGATCGTTTATTTACAACTACAACGGAATAGTATACAAAGTCAACAGATCTCAACCAATCATTAAATAGGATTTATGGCTACACAAACCGTTGAGGATAGTTCTAGATCTGGGCCAAGACGAACTACTGTAGGGGATTTATTGAAACCATTGAATTCGGAATATGGTAAAGTAGCTCCGGGATGGGGGACTACACCACTTATGGGGGTCGCAATGGCTCTATTTGCGATATTCCTATCTATTATTTTGGAAATTTATAATTCTTCCGTTTTACTGGATGGAATTTCAATGAGTTAGGTTTATAAGAACTATGAAGTCCTAGTCTTTCAATCAAAGAAAAAATTACTTTAGACTTGGATTTCTAGACCATTCTATTCTGGTAGTTCGACCGTGGAATTTATTTGTTTCGGTATTTCCGGAATATGAGTGTGTGACTTGTTATAATTGATCCTATTGATAATACATAGAATGGGCCTGTTATATCTATCAAGATGATTCTACCTCGTCGGATATTTATTCTAGTATCTGGAGCACGGAATATATAGAATAGATCAAGAAAAGAAATATTTGAACTATGATTCATACCTACTATTTATTCAGACCTCGCAACCGGACTCAAAAAAAATTCAAATAGGTATTTCCTAAATCAAACGAATTTTATTCCTTCAGATTTATTTTGACCGAAGGATAACTCTTTCTCTAGATTTTGTTGAGTCATTACATCCATTCATTCAATAAGTGATCATCAAAGGTTCTTACTCAGAGAACCTTTGGGTTTAGCTTGAGGCTAAATCATCGTGGTTCTAGTATGAATCTGAGGTTTCAATTGATTCATAGGGTCTCAACAAGAGAATTCCTATCAATAGTAAAACAAGAGTAAATCCGCAGTACGCACAAAAAAAAACAATAAATCAAATAACAAATAAAAAATAGGGAAGAGAAGATTCAAGAGGCCTGTAACGATCAACATAAAGAAAGACAGATGAGCCAACTTGATATTTTTTGGCATTATCATCACAAAGAAGAGATTCCGGATTTTTGTTACTTCGTATCTTCGAGGCAAATCGAATCAAGTGGTTAATGAAGTTTTTCACTTTCTATTATATATCCGTTGAAATCAGTATTTGTGTGTTTCCGCTTGAGCCGTACGAGATGAAATTCTCATATACAGTTCTCAGAGGGGGAGTTCCATTGGGTTACCTATCTCAATAAAGTATATGATTGGTTTGAGGAACGTCTTGAGATTCAGGCGATTGCAGATGATATAACTAGTAAATATGTTCCTCCTCATGTCAACATATTTTATTGTTTAGGGGGGATCACACTTACTTGTTTTCTAGTACAAGTAGCTACGGGTTTTGCTATGACTTTTTACTATCGTCCAACCGTTACAGAGGCTTTTTCCTCTGTTCAATACATCATGACTGAGGCCAACTTTGGTTGGTTAATCCGATC